TTCTGAGTTTTAAAGAATTTTCGTTTGAGATGGGGTGTAAATTAATGATATTGATTAATTTATATTTTTAATAAAATAGTCACATGATTTTCCTGAAGTATCACTAATTTACCTCTCCGAGGCCTTTTTTTTTAATTTTTTTAAGAAAATTTAAAAATAAAAAAAAAAAATTTTTATTAATTTAATGAAAAATGATCTTTTCAAAAATTTTCTAAAAAAAAAAAATAAAATATTATAAGTTTTTAATTTAAATAATGTACATTTATATAAATATTATGCTTATTTTAAAGAAATAAGAAAAATATAAATATATAAGAATTTAATTGAAAATTAAGTAATATTTATTAATAAATTATTTATTAATTAGATAATATAAGTATAAATTAATAAATAATTTATTATCATTTTTTATATATATATATATATGCGTGTGTGTATATATATATCAGTGTAAAATTTTTCATTAAAACACTTAAAATTAATGAAAAATTTTATTACATTTAATTGTTCTTTAATTATTTTTTTCATTACTTATATATATCAGAGTATTTTTTATATCAATTATTAAATTATTGCAATAAATTAGCCAAAGAATTGATTGTAAGGTTGTTTTAGGGAGGAATTTTTATATTGGTCCATTTTTAAAAAAATAGTTAGTATAAATTGGTTCTTAAAATTATTCTTTGATTTATTTTATATTTATAAATTAATTTGTTTTCTAACCCTAAGGTTTTCCTTAAAAGTTTTATTCTTGCTTATAAATTTACTTAAAGTTTGTTTTACATGTAAGTTTTTGCGTGAGTTAATTTAATCTAAATGATTAATTTATATTTGATTCGCAGTATTTAATATTATTAATTAAGGAAAGTTAGAATTAGCGATATTTTTTAGTTCCGGCAAAAGTCGTGCCAGCCGCCGCGGTTATACGGAGGGGGCGAGTAATTTTTATTAGTTTATAGTTATATGGTAAGTATTGAAAATAATGATGAATTTATTGGGTGGAATTTTAAATTCAGAAAATTTTTACAAATTTTATGGAAGCTGGGAAATTTAAGTTATAGACTAGGATTAGATACCCTATTATTTTAAATGTAAATTGATTAAACTAGAGTAGTAATAGTTATGTTCTTGAAACTCATAGAATTTGGCGGTGTTTTAGTCTTTTCAGAGGAACCTGTCCCGTAATCGATAATCCACGTTAGACCTAACTTATTTTTGTTGTCAGCTTGTATACCGCCGTCGTCAGAATGTCCTAGGAGGGTTAAAATTTTCTTAAATTTTTATTAAAAATGATGTCAGGTCAAGGTGTAGCTAACAAATAAGTGGTGATGGGTTACAATAAATTTATTTATACGGATAAAGTTTTGAAATTATTCTTTTGAAGGTGGATTTGATTGTAATTACTTTAATTAAGATAATTTGATAAAAGCTCTAAAACATGCACACATCGCCCGTCGCTCTCGTTAATTAAGGCGAGATAAGTCGTAACATAGTAGGTGTACCGGAAGGTGCACCTGGTAAGTCAAAATAGAGCTTGATTAGTTAAGCATTTCATTTACACTGAAATTACACTGTGCAATTCAGTTTATTTTGATTAAATTAAATTTACTATGAATTTTTATTAATGGGTTTATTTAATGAAATTATTTTTAAAGGTGTTTGTTTGAGTATAGAATATAGAAAAAATTATAGGTGTGGTAGATTAATTGTATTGTGAAAGGTTATTTGAAATAGTTTGAAAATTTATTATTGTTAAAGTAGATTTAAAGTTGTACCTTGTGTATCAGGGTTTATTAAAAAAATATCAATTATTTGAATTTTCCCGATTTGAAGAGAGCTAAGTAATTATGATAGTTAATGTGGAATAATTATTGTTAATAATTACTTAGTAATGAAATGTTATTCGTTCTTTAAGATATCTGGTTTTTCGAGAAATGAATTTAATTCAGGTTTTATTTAGTAATTTTTATTTATTTTAATTTATTATTGTTTAAAACTAATGTTTTGGGGGATAAGCTCCAAAATAGGTTTTATAATTTTGTTTAATTATATAAATTTAGTAGGCTTAGAAGCAGTCATTTATAAAAGGGTGTTATAACTTGATTTATTTACAATTAAATTTTAATTGAATTTAAGTTTTATATCGAAATTATTTAAATAACTTTTGGTTGAATGTAATAATGATAAAATTAGTATATAAATTGTTTCCATTTTATTAATATGTGAGGTCACATTAAGGAATTAGGCAAATAAGTGTTCGCCTGTTTAACAAAAACATGTCTTTTTGATAATAATTTAAAGTCTGACCTGCCCACTGAATTTATATTTGAAGGGCCGCGGTATTTTGACCGTGCAAAGGTAGCATAATCATTAGTCTTTTAATTGAAGGCTAGAATGAATGGTTGGACGAGATACTGACTGTCTCAGTGTGATTGATAGTAGAATTTAACTTTTAAGTTAAAAGGCTTAAATAATTTTAGAGGACGAGAAGACCCTATAGAGCTTTATATTTGAATTTTATTATTTGTTTAGATAATTTTTTATAATATTACATAAAATATTTTGTTGGGGTGACAAGAAGATAAATTAAACTCTTTTTAGTTTATTATCATTGGTTTATGAATTATTGATCCATTATTATTGATTATAAGACTAAGTTACCTTAGGGATAACAGCGTAATCTTTTTTAAGAGTTCATATCGACAAAAAGGGTTGCGACCTCGATGTTGGATTAAGGGTAATTTTGGGGGTAGAAGTTCAAAGTTTAGGTCTGTTCGACCTTTAAATCCTTACATGATCTGAGTTCAGACCGGTGTAAGCCAGGTCGGTTTCTATCCTTAATTGAATTATGATACTTTAGTACGAAAGGACCAAGTATTGGGGAAATTTTTTCTTTTTTATTGATTATTATTAATTGGTTTCTATTTTGGCAGATAAGTGCAATGAATTTAGAATTCATTTATGTAAGTTAATTTTACAGATAGAACTTGTTTATTTATGATATAATTCTTCCTTTAGTAAGTAGATTGATTTTAGTGATTGGGGTATTAGTAGGGGTAGCTTTTTTGACTTTGCTTGAGCGAAAGGTTTTAGGTTATATTCAAATTCGCAAAGGTCCTAATAAGGTTGGATTTGTAGGGATTCCTCAACCTTTTTGTGATGCTATTAAGCTTTTCACAAAGGAACAAACTTACCCTGTTTTATCGAATTATTTACCTTATTATTTTTCTCCTGTATTTAGACTATTTTTGTCTTTGTTAGTGTGGCTTATTATACCATATAGAATAGGTCTTTACAGATTTAATTTAGGGTTGATTTTTTTTTTGGCTTGTACAAGATTGGGGGTTTATACTGTGATAATTGCTGGATGATCATCTAATTCTAATTATGCTTTATTAGGGGGCTTGCGGGCGGTTGCTCAGACAATTTCTTATGAAGTAAGTTTAGCTTTAATTTTACTATCTTTTGTATTTTTAGTTGGGGGGTATTCTTTGGTAAGATTTTTATGTTATCAAGAAATAATTTGGTTTCTTTTTTTAACGTTTCCTTTGGCATTAAGTTGATTTGCTTCTTGTTTAGCTGAAACTAACCGGACACCTTTTGATTTCGCTGAAGGGGAGTCAGAATTAGTTTCAGGGTTTAATGTTGAATATAGAAGAGGTGGGTTTGCATTAATTTTTTTGGCTGAATATGCTAGAATTTTATTTATGAGTATATTATTTTGTGTAATTTTTTTGGGTTGTGATTTGTATAGAATTTTATTTTTTTTTAAGTTGAGATTGGTGAGATTTATATTTATTTGAGCACGTGGTACCCTTCCTCGTTTTCGTTATGATAAGTTGATGAATCTAGCTTGAAAGAGTTTTTTGCCTTTATCATTAAATTATTTATTATTATTTAGTGGCTTGAGATTATTTTTCGGGTCTTTGGGGCTTTAATGCATAGTTTTAAGTATAAAATTATAAGTTAATAGGGGGATTAAACCCCTTTCTTATGTTTTCAAAACATATGCTTAACGTAAAGCTTGTTAACTAGGATAATAATTTGTCTCAAAGTTTAAATACTACAGGGTTTATGATGTAATATAGAAAATAAAGAACAGTTAAGATTTGTCCTACTAATACATAAGGGTCTTCTACAGGTCGTGCCCCAATTCAGGTGAGAAGAATTACAATTACTAGAAGAGATCAAAATATAATTTGGTTAATTGGATAAAATTGTATTCCTCGAAAGTTTCTTTTGTTGGAGAATGGAAGAATTATTAAGATAGCAATAGATAAAACTAAGGCGATTACCCCTCCCAGTTTGTTTGGAATGGATCGTAAAATTGCATAAGCAAATAAGAAATATCATTCAGGTTGAATGTGAACAGGTGTAACTAAGGGGTTGGCTGGTGTAAAGTTGTCTGGGTCTCCCAATAAGTAGGGGTCTAGGAGGGTTAAAATGGTGAGTGTAGTTACTAACACTAAGAATCCCACAATGTCTTTGAAAGTGAAGTAGGGATGAAATGGAATTTTATCTGTATCACTATTAACACCTAAAGGATTATTGGACCCTGTTTGGTGGAGAAATAAGAGATGAATTATTGTTGCAGCAGCAACAATAAAGGGCAGTAAGAAGTGGAATGTAAAAAATCGTGTAAGTGTAGCATTGTCGACAGCGAATCCTCCTCAAACTCATTGTACTAAATCTACCCCTAGATAAGGGATAGCAGATAGTAAATTTGTAATTACAGTTGCTCCTCAAAAGGATATTTGTCCTCATGGGAGAACATACCCTATAAATGCTGTTCCTATTACTAAGAATAAAATAATTACCCCAATTATTCATGTGTGTATGTATATATAAGATCCATAATATATTCCTCGCCCAATATGTAAGTAAATACAAATGAAGAAAAAAGAAGCACCATTGGCATGAAGTGTTCGTAATAGCCAACCATAATTTACATCACGGCAAATATGGGCTACTCTATTGAATGCTAAGTCAATATGCGCTGTGTAGTGTATAGCTAGAAATAGACCTGTGGCAATTTGAATTACTAAACATAATCCTAAAAGGGACCCAAAATTTCATCATGAGGAAATATTAGATGGTGTGGGTAGATCTACGACGGCTCTATTTGCAATTTTGAATAACGGATGTCTTGTTCGTAAGGGTTTATGCATTAGTTTCTTAGACGTAGGGGGCCTTGGTTGATTTTAGTAATTTTTACAATGGCAATAAGAGCAAGAAATAAGTATAGTACAAGCGTGAGAGTAATTAGGCTTGTAGGAGTATTGTATAGTTTAGTCAATGAATTTATAGATTCTTCTTGGTGGTTTGCGGTAGAAAAGACTGAGGTTCTGTCAGAGTTTAGAATTCTTTCGGCTATTCAAGATGAATCTACTGTTACAAGTGTAGCAACTAAAATTGTTAGTAAAATAGGGATAGCTAAGATTTTTAAACTTAGGGAAAATATTTCATTTGATGCTAGACTGGTTACATAAATAAATAAAACTAAAAGTCCACCCAGGAAGACTAGAAATAAAATGTAGGAAAATCAAAATCTTTGAGTTAAGGATCCTGCTAAAATTGTAATAGTAGTCGTTTGAACTAACAAATTTATTCCTATAGCTAGGGGATGGGTTATAGTTGTAAAGATGAATGAAGTAGAGATACTAAGTAAGATTAAAATTAATTGATAGATTCAGAGAATAGTTTATTTAAAATGTTAGTTTTGGGGATTAACGATAGGAGGTTTCTCTTTTCTCTGAGTTTTAAAAGGTTAAACCTTAATTTTGATTTACAAGACCAATGTTTTTATTAAACTATTAAAACTAATGTTAACATTTTTATATTGAGGGGTACCAATTTTTGTATTTTTGTCGGGAGCCTGGGTATTTATTTCTAAGCGAAAGCATTTGTTATTAACGTTGTTGAGTTTGGAATTAATGGTTTTAAGTTTATTTTTGCTTTTATTTATTTATTTAAATTTAATTAACTATGAATTATTTTTTGGGATGGTGTTTTTGACTTTTTCAGTTTGTGAGGGGGCTTTAGGTTTATCTATTTTAGTATCTATAATTCGTACACATGGTAATGATTATTTTCAATCTTTTAGAGTTTTACAATGTTAAAGCTGTTAATAGCATTAATTTTTATGATCCCTTTATGTTTTATACAAAATATGTGATGAGTGGTTCAGTCAAGTTTATTTATATTGACTTTTTTATTTATAGGAGTTGTCGGATTTACAAGATTCCCAGGGAATTTATCTTATTTTATGGGGTGTGATATTATTTCTTTTGGTTTAATTTTGTTAAGTTTTTGGATTTGTGTGTTAATGATTACTGCTAGAGAATCAGTTAATCGAGTTAATAATTATTCTGGTATATTTTTATTAATAGTTTTGTTTTTAATAATTTTTTTATATTGTACTTTTAGAACAATAAATTTATTTATATTTTATTTATTTTTTGAGAGAAGTTTGATTCCAACATTATTTTTAATTTTAGGGTGGGGGTATCAGCCTGAACGATTACAAGCTGGGGTTTATCTATTATTTTATACTCTTTTAGCTTCTTTGCCTTTGTTAGTGGGTATTTTTTTTATTTATAGTTCAAATGATTCATTATATTTCCCTTTATTGGGTAATTTTGATGCTTCTTATTTTTGGTTGTATTTATGTTTAATTTTTGCTTTTTTGGTTAAAATACCAATGTTTTTGGTTCATTTATGACTACCAAAGGCTCATGTAGAGGCCCCGGTTTCGGGGTCTATAATTTTAGCTGGGGTTTTACTGAAGTTAGGAGGGTACGGTTTATTACGTATTTTTAAGATTTTGTCTTTAGCAGGTTTAACTTTTAATTTTGTGTGGGTGAGAATTAGTCTAATTGGGGGCGTAGTGGTGAGTTTAATATGTTTGCGACAAACTGATTTAAAGGCTTTAATTGCTTATTCTTCTGTGGCTCACATAGGGATTGTTTTAGGGGGGCTTATGACTATAACATATTGAGGATTTTGTGGTTCTTTTACTTTGATAATTGCCCATGGTTTGTGTTCTTCAGGGATATTTTGTTTAGCTAATATTTCTTATGAGCGATTAGGGAGCCGGAGTTTATTGATTAATAAGGGTTTAATAAATTTTATACCAAGAATAACTTTATGGTGATTTTTACTTAGTTCATGTAATATAGCTGCACCTCCTTCGTTGAATTTATTAAGTGAAATTAGTTTGTTTAACAGAATGGTTGCATGATCATGGTTGACTATATTGGCGTTGAGTTTTTTGTCTTTTTTTAGAGCAGCCTATACACTGTATATTTATTCATATAGACAACATGGAAAAATTTATTCTGGTGTTTATTCATGTTCAATAGGGTTTACCCGGGAATATGTATTGTTATTTTTGCATTGATTACCATTGAATTTATTAATTTTAAAAAGTGAGCCTTGTATGTTGTGGTTATAAAAATTTAAGTAGTTTAATAAAAATTCTGATTTGTGGTGTCAGTGATACAGATTTAATTTGTCTTAGATCATGTTACAGTCTATTTCAATTTGTTTAGTTAGATTTGTGGTTTTATTTATTTTGGCTTTCAGTTTAGTGGGTACGGGTTTGTATTTTTTAATATGAGATATAGTGTATTTTATTGAATGAGAAGTATTAACTCTTAATTCGAGATCTATTGTTATAACTTTTTTATTTGATTGAATAAGTTTAATTTTTATAGGATTTGTTTTATTTATTTCTTCATTAGTAATTTTTTATAGACAAGAATATATATCAGGGGATTTAAATTTAAATCGGTTTATTTTATTAGTTTTGATATTTGTTTTGTCTATGATGTTTTTAATTATTAGACCAAATTTAATTAGAATTTTGTTAGGTTGGGATGGTTTAGGGTTGGTTTCTTATTTATTAGTTATTTACTATCAAAATGTGAAATCGTATAATGCCGGTATACTTACAGCTTTATCTAATCGAATTGGGGATGTTGCTTTACTGATAGCAATTGCGTGAATATTAAATTTTGGTAGATGAAATTATATTTTTTATTTAGATTGTAGAGTTTTAAGATTAGAAATACAGATTATTGGAGGATTGGTTTTATTAGCTGCTATAACTAAGAGAGCACAGATTCCCTTTTCGTCATGATTACCAGCGGCTATGGCTGCTCCTACCCCAGTTTCTGCTTTAGTACATTCGTCAACTTTGGTAACTGCCGGGATTTATTTATTAATTCGTTTTAATATTTTGTTGGTTGAATCAGAATTTGGTAAATTTTTATTGTTGTTTGCGGGTCTCACAATATTTATAGCGGGATTGGGGGCTAATTTTGAATTTGATTTAAAAAAAATTATTGCTTTGTCTACATTGAGTCAGCTTGGTTTAATAATGAGAATTTTAGGGATGGGATTCCCCAAATTAGCTTTTTTCCACCTTTTGACTCATGCTTTATTTAAGGCTTTGTTATTTATGTGTGCTGGGGCTATTATTCATAACATAAAGGACAGTCAAGATATTCGTTTTATAGGGGGTTTAGTTATACATATGCCTTTAACAGCTTCATGTTTTAATCTTTCTAATTTAGCATTATGTGGTTTTCCTTTTTTAGCGGGTTTTTATTCTAAGGACTTAATTTTAGAAATTGCATTATTGAGTTATATAAATGTATTTAGTTTTATTCTTTACTTTTTTTCTACTGGTCTAACAGTTTGTTATTCCTTACGTTTAGTTTATTACTCAATGAGTGGGGATTTTAATAGTTTTAGTTTACATCCCTTGAGAGATGAGGGATGAGTTATGTTGCGTAGAATGATAGCTTTATCATTTATGGCTGTTTTAGGGGGAAGACTATTAAGTTGATTTTTATTTCCAACTCCTTCTATAATTTGTTTACCTTATTTCTTGAAAACTTTAGCTTTAAGAGTTAGATTATTGGGGGGTTGATTGGGTTACGAGTTAGCGAAGTTTTCGTTGACTTTCCGTCTTCAAACATTGCGTTGACATTTATTGACTAGATTCGTGGGTTCTATGTGGTTTTTGCCATTTATTAGAACTTATGGGGTTAGAAAGCAACCTTTGCAATTAGGGGGTTTAGTTATAAAATCGTTTGATTACGGATGAAGAGAATATTTTGGGGCTCAGGGTATTTACTTAACGATTACTAAGTGGTCTAAATTTAATCAAGGCTGACAAAATAATGATTTAAAAACTTATTTAATAAGTTTTATTTTATGAGTAGTTATTTTATTATTTTTATTGATATTGTACTTAAATAGCTTATATAATAGAGCATGACATTGAAGCTGTCAGGGAAACTTCGTAGTTTTTAAGTAAATAGTTAGAAGTTTTAATTTTTATGTTAATGATATTATTTATAAAAAATAAATTTTTATTTTTACAGTGAAAGTGTAATGTTTTAATTAAACTATATAAATAGAAATGTAAACGGAGTTTAACCGTTAAAGAAAGAAGTTAGCAGCTTCTTCTTGTACCATTCATTTCCTTAATTGGAAATATAATTTCAGTAATATCATTAACAGTGATACGCCGCTTTTTGGCTTCAATTAATATACATACATAAATATATATATATATATATGTATATGAAAGAGAGCAAGGGTATAGTCTACCTAAGGCCAGGTCGAAACTGACTGCAATTAATCGCTTCTTGTTCTAAGGCAGATTGAATTTCAATACTTTTTGGATGCAAACCAAATGTTATACTTAACTACAGCCCTAATTTGCTCAGTTTAAGGCCCCTTGATTTCATTCATGGTATAGCCCGATTAGCAAAATGGTTAAAAAGAAGAATCCCACTGTTATTCATGTTATTAAATTAGAGATGGGGAGGAGAATAATTATCGGTAAAAGAAGAGCGATTTCTACATCAAAAATTAAGAAAATTACAGCGATCAGGAAGAATCGTAGGGAGAATGGGAGCCGAGAAGAGCTTTTAGGGTCAAAACCACATTCAAAAGGAGATCTTTTTTCACGATCAATAATAGTTTTTTTGGATAGGATTGATGCTAAAGTTATTACGATAATTACAATAATGGCTAGGATTGAGGCTATAAATGTGATAATTATGATTATTTATTCTAAACTTAGTTTAGTCCTTTTGATTGGAAGTCAAATATACTGTTATACTAAATAAATTAACTACCTCATCAGTAAATGGAGATATACAAGAATAATCATACAACATCTACAAAGTGTCAGTATCATGCTGCGGCTTCAAATCCAAAGTGGTGATTAGTGGAAAAGTGATAAAAGAAATGTCGAATTAAGCATACCAACAAGAAGGTTGTCCCAATGATTACGTGAAGCCCATGGAATCCAGTAGCTACATAGAATGTTGATCCGTATACAGCATCAGAAATTGTAAAGGGTGCTTCCACATATTCGTATGCTTGCAGAATTGAAAAATACACCCCTAAAATTACTGTAAATAATAATCCTTGAAGCGTTTGCGTATGATTCCCTTCTATTAGGCTATGATGAGCTCACGTAACTCTTACTCCTGAGGCCAATAAAATAGCTGTATTTAGAAGAGGAATTTGCAAGGGATTAAAAGGGGTAACTCCTGCCGGTGGCCATATAACACCTAATTCAGTTGTAGGGGAAAGTCTACTATGGAAGAAAGCTCAAAAAAATGAAAGAAAGAAAAAAATTTCGGATACGATAAATAAAATTATACCTCATCGTAACCCAAGAGTTACAGGGTAAGTGTGTAGCCCTTGAAATGTTCCTTCACGAGTTACGTCCCGTCATCATTGGAGTATTGTTAATCTAGTGATGGTGAATCCTAGCATTAAAAGAGTGGTGCTGTATTGATGGAATCAACTTAATAGACCTGAAACGGTAACTAAGGCTCCAATTGCTCCAGTTAAAGGTCAGGGGCTTTGATCAACTAAATGATAAGGGTGATTGGCATGTGTTGACATTAATTTACTTCTCTAGAGTATAAAGTTCTAAGAACTGCAAATACATAAGATTGAATAATGGCAACAGCTGATTCAAGGACTAATAGAGCGATTTGGGCAATGATTAGAAGTGATAGAATCGAGTAGGATAAAGAGGGGCCGGTATTTCCTAGTAAAGTTAACAATAAGTGACCTGCAATTATATTTGCAGCAAGCCGTACTGCTAACGTTCCTGGTCGAATAATATTTCTAATAGTTTCGATACATACTATAAATGGTATTAATACCGCCGGAGTCCCTTGAGGGACTAAATGGGCAAATATATGTTGTGTATGATTAATTCATCCGTAAATTATAAATCTTAATCAGAGTGGTAAAGCTAAAGCTAAAGTTAGCGTCAAATGACTAGAGCTTGTAAACACATAAGGGAAAAGACCTAAGAAATTATTGAATAGGATAAGAGAAAATAGGGAAATAAAAAGGAAAGAACTTCCAGGGTGTCCAGTGGGCCCTAAGAGAGTTTTGAATTCGTTGTGGAGTGTTAAAAGAATTTTATTTCATAAAAGTGTATAACGTGAAGGTATAAATCAATATGCAGTAGGGATTAGAGTTAAACCTAAAATAGTGCTAATTCAGTTGAGTGAAAGATTTATAATACTTGTAGAAGGGTCAAATACGGAAAATAGATTTGTTATCATTTTCAGTTTATTGAAGAGCTAGGAATAGATTTTTGAGAAATTTCAGGGGATTTAGGAAGAATGGAGTAATAGTTGACAAAACTAAAGACTAAAAGAATGGCAGAAAATACAATGAATAGGGTCAATCAGCTAATCGGTGCTATTTGTGGAATTAAAGAATACTAGATTAAAACTAGTAATTTTAGCATGACATACTAAGGTTAAATTTAACTAATTCTTTCCACCAGAAGTAAGTGCGACTTTACTATTAAATGGTTTAAGAGACCAGTACTTGCTTTCAGTCATCTGATGATGCTTCTCTTACTGATAAAATTCAATTAATGAAAATATTTGTTGGTACTCTTTCAATAACAATTGGTATAAATCTGTGATTAGCCCCACAGATTTCTGAACATTGACCAAAGAATAAGCCTGGTCGATTTATCAGAAAACTAGTTTGATTAAGTCGTCCAGGGGTTGCATCAATTTTTACACCTAATGCGGGGACAGTTCACGAGTGGAGAACATCTGCAGCTGTCACTAATATACGGATCTGTGTATTTATAGGAAGCACTGCTCGATTATCCACATCTAATAAACGAAAACCATCTGGTCTTATTTCATTGTAGGGGATTATGTAAGAATCGAAATCAACTTGGGAAAAATCTGAGTATTCATAACTTCAATATCATTGGTGTCCAATTGTCTTTAGAGTAATGGCTGGGCTACTTACTTCGTCGAGTAAATAGAGAAGACGGAGAGAAGGTAAGGCAATGAAGATTAAAGTTACAGCTGGAAGAATTGTTCAAATTACTTCAATTGTTTGTCCTTCTAATAAATATCGGTTAATATTTAAATTGAAAAATAATGTTGCTAAAAGATATCTGACGAGAGTGGTAATTATAATTAAAATTAACATTGCGTGGTCATGGAAAAATGTCAGTTGTTCTATTAAAGGGGATGCTCTGTCTTGTAAACTTAAGTTTGCTCATGTTGCCATTTTTCTAAAAAAAGGTATAAACCTTTATATATGGAGCTTAAATCCATTGCACTTTTCTGCCATATTAGAAATTTGAAAGAATTGGAAGTTCTGAATAACTATGTTCAGCGGGGGGTAGATTTTGGTATCATTCGATAGAAGTCGATATTTGAAGAGGAAACAAGGCAACTCGGTTTGTGATTATACTTTCTCAAATAATAAAAAGAAAGAATAAAACACCGATAAAAGAGATTGAAGACCCTACAGATGACAAGACGTTTCATGCGGTGTATGCATCTGGGTAATCGGAGTAACGCCGAGGCATCCCCGCTAACCCTAAAAAATGTTGAGGAAAGAAAGTTAAATTGACTCCTAGGAATATAATACAGAATTGAATTTTTAGCCAATGAGGGTTTATTGTTAATCCTGTAAAGAGTGGGTATCATTGAATGAACCCTGCTATAATAGCAAATACTGCTCCTATTGATAATACATAATGAAAATGAGCTACGACATAATATGTATCATGTAAGATAATATCAATTGATGAGTTTGCTAGTACTACCCCTGTTAAACCCCCAATAGTAAATAAGAATACAAAACCTAGTGCTCATAGTAAAGCTGGGCTATAATTTAATTGAGACCCATGTAGTGTAGCTAGTCAACTGAAAATTTTAATTCCGGTAGGGACAGCAATAATTATAGTGGCTGAGGTGAAATATGCTCGTGTATCCACATCTATACCAACTGTAAATATATGGTGGGCTCAAACTACAAATCCTAGTAGTCCAATTGATAATATAGCATAAATTATCCCTAAGGACCCAAATGCTTCTTTTTTCCCTCTTTCTTGACTAATAATGTGAGAAATTAACCCAAACCCTGGGAGAATTAAAATGTAAACTTCTGGGTGCCCAAAAAATCAAAATAAGTGTTGGTATAAAATTGGGTCTCCCCCTCCTGCTGGGTCAAAGAAGGATGTATTTAAGTTTCGGTCAGTAAGCAATATAGTAATAGCTCCAGCTAGAACAGGTAATGATAATAAAAGTAATAAAGCAGTAATTACCACTGCTCAAACGAATAGAGGCATACGGTCTAGTGTCATTCCGGCTGATCGCATATTAATTACTGTTGTGATAAAATTTACAGCCCCTAAAATTGAAGATACCCCCGCTAAGTGTAATGAGAAAATTGCTATATCCACAGAGGATCCAGCGTGGGCAATGCCTGCTGACAAAGGGGGGTAAACCGTTCAACCAGTTCCAGCTCCATTTTCTACTAGTCTACTTGCTAATAGGAGAGTAAGGGAGGGAGGTAGAAGCCAAAAACTTATATTATTTATTCGGGGGAAAGCTATATCGGGGGCCCCCAGTATTAGGGGCACTAGTCAATTACCAAACCCCCCAATTATGATTGGTATAACTATAAAAAAAATTATAACAAAAGCGTGGGCTGTAACAATTACATTATAGATTTGATCATCTCCAATTAGAGATCCTGGTTGGCCAAGTTCAGCTCGAATTAATAGGCTTAACGAAGTTCCTACTATTCCTGATCAAGCCCCGAAAATAAAGTAGAGAGTTCCAATGTCTTTATGGTTTGTTGAAAATAATCATTGTCGCGGTAGAATGGCTGAGATATTAGGTAATAGATTGTAAATTTATTTAGGGGGATTTTCCTCTTCTACCAAATTATGGCTTTATAGTCATTAATGATATTAGACTGCAATTCTAAAGGAGTAGAATTCTACTAAGGCTTAAAGAATAACCCTCTTTATTTACAGCTTTGAAGGCTATTAGTTTAATTAACTTAAAGCCTTTGTGATTTAATTAAAAGGTGTTTGGGATTAAAGAAATAATAGGTAACCCTAAAGTTGATAGTCTAGCTAATAGAAGGGCGATATTGTGGGTACTTGAATTACTTGGTTGAGAGTGATTTCAGAGTGTTTCTCTATAAGTTAAAAGAAAGGCGGCAAAAGCCGTTCGTAAATAATAAAATAGTGTAATTAGGGTTGTGACTACTATTAGTGTCAAAATAAATAGATTTCCTAAAGTGATCATATTTTGGATAACTAATCATTTTGGTATAAAACCAATAAAAGGGGGCAAACCTCCTAAGGATAGTAAAGATGTAAAAAAAGCAAATTTATTGATTGGATTAATGTGGGATAATGAAAAAATTTGATTAACATGAATTAGCTTAAATGTATTTATTATACAAATAATTGTAAAAGATAGAAATGAATAGGTTAAAAAGTAAACACCTCAGACATTTTCCCCGGCTGCAATAGCAGCTAATAACCATCCTAAATGGTTAATTGAGGAGTAAGCTAAGATTTTACGGATAGAGGTTTGACTTAGACCCCCAAGAGACCCAATAAGGATGGAAAGAATGATAATTAAACAAAAAAATACGTTTAAAGAAAAAGTGTAGGAAATAAGTATTAATGGGGCGATTTTTTGTCAAGTAAGTAATATTAAACCATTAATTCAGTTTAATCCTTCTATAACTCCGGGGAATCAGAAGTGCAAAGGGGCGGCTCCTATTTTTAATAATAAAGAGCTTCTGATTAATGTCTCTAAAATAGTTGGGTAAAAGCTACTAATAATTACAGGATTAACCAGAGAACCTAACACAACTGATAAGAGAAGAACTGCAGAGGCTAGAGCTTGGACTAAAAAATATTTAAGAGAGGCCTCTGTTGATAATAAATTTTTTGAATTAGTTATTAAAGGAATAAAAGAAAGAAGATTAATTTCTAATCCCATTCATGCGCCAAATCATGAATTTGCCGAGATAGCAATTAATGTTCCCCCGATTAACGTTAATAAAAATAAAAATTTAGTGGGGTTATTAATCATTAGAGAGAAGGGGATTAAAACCCCTATAAATGGGGTATGAACCCAGTAGCTTTATTAGCTTATCTGTCTATGGTAATATATATAATTTAGTGTATGGGGCACAAAAGTTTTTGAAATTTTTAGAGATAGTTCAATTCTATTAGTTATAATGAAGGTAATTTAGTTACTTAATTTACCCTATCAAGGTAACCCTTTAATCAGGCACTTCATT